ATCTTTTCTTTTGCTGGAGTAGTTTTGATAGATACGGTTTGCCAAAAACACCGAAATCATAACAAAAAAATGCATTGTGTAAAAATCCATAGTTTCTTTTTTTATTCCAGTAAGAATAAGGTTGTCAAGGAAATAAAAAAGGAAGAAAGAATAATAAGAAATGACACTTTGATTTTCTATAATAAGAATGAAAATATTCCTTCGTCTTTTTGTTGTTGCTTTAATAGCAAACCTTTTTTGTTTTCAAATCGGATAAATTGTTTTACCTAGGATTCGTTGGAACAAAAAAGGCCCGGCTAGGTAGTGACCAGGCCAGGCCACGGGAATAAAAAAGGGGCCTTTCGAACAAAATCAAAGCAAAAAGGTCCTCTTTTTTTTTTTCTTTCTATTTTTTTCTTTCTATTGAATCCTCCGAGCCCTTACTTGATCTAAATGGAATTGCTAATAAAAGTTGTAGATATATAATATAGATAAAGACAGAGAAAGAAAGATTTTTTCAATCCTTATTTCATGTGTAATGTAACATAATAATTATCTTTTTCAATTGGGAGAGATGGCTGAGTGGACTAAAGCGGCGGATTGCTAATCCGTTGTACGAGTTATTCGTACCGAGGGTTCGAATCCCTCTCTTTCCGTTTTTGTTGATGACTTGATATTTGATTTCTCTTTCCAATTTCGCCAATCCTTTTATTTTTTCTTAGTTAAACGTGTTGAATAGATAAAAAACCCTAATAAAATTTAAAAATAAAGCAAGGAAAACGAAAAACCTCCTTTTATTCTTCACGTCCAGGATTACGCCCCGGATCATTAGATAGGAATCCAAAGATAAAGAGAGAAACAAAGAATATCACTACTGTGTAAACGAAAAGTTTGAGAGTAAGCATTACACAATCTCCAAGATCTTTTTTTTTTGGAAAAAAACGAGAAAAGAGAATAGATCCTCCATTTTTATTTTATACAAAATATTTTGACACCAATAAATGAAGTGCTTTCTAGAAACATAAAAGAATTTCATAAATTAAAATTCAGTTATACTAAGAGTCTTTCATTACCAAAAATTTCTTTCATACCCCCAAATTATATATTATATTGTGGGGGACCCTAACCTAACCCCAATATTCTTTCACTGGAAAAAGGTCAGAATGGGGGATATGGGGTGAGCCAGATTTGGATTTATCGCGGCTATCCAAGACTTTCAATGTTTGAATCGAAGGTTCATACTGTAAGACTTATTTGATTTTATTAATTGTTAGAATTTTTTTCTCGAATAAATCATGAATTTTCTAGGATGGTATTAAAAATCTCATCGAAAACTTACAGCAGCTTGCCAAACAAAGGCTAAGAGAAAAAAGAACAAAGGTATGACTGGCATAAGATCTACGATTGGATTCAAAAAAGCATAGGCCTCGGGCAATTTGGCGAAGAAAAGACTACTCGAATAAAGGGCAGAATTAAGGCAGATACAGATCAAACTAAAGATATTAAGCATAACAGACATTTTGTTCTTGGAGATAATTGCATTTTGATTGAGTTATTGATATAAGGAAAAATGAAGTTAAAGTACGGTAGACAAAAAATCCTTCTTTTTCTTTGAACGCACCCAATCAAAAATCCCCCAATTCTCAAAGGAGAATAGAAGAAATCATACTTTCATAGAATATCTTAATTGAATTATATGTAATGATCAATGAATTCAATTAAATTATATATCTACACGTGTTAAAATCCTAGCAAGAATCTAATCTATTTTATAAAGAATTTCTATAGATATTTGGACTGGAATTGACCAAAACCCAATACTAACATTATTCTTTATTATTGTCGAATAGAAATCTAAATGGGGCGTGGCCAAGTGGTAAGGCAACGGGTTTTGGTCCCGCTATTCGGAGGTTCGAATCCTTCCGTCCCAGGACATATCCATTCTATCAGAGTAAAGGTTGCTTTTGTAAATAACGTTCTGCTTAAAGGCCTAATATTGGATAGAATGTGATTCTTGTTTCTTTTCTGATTTTGAATGATTCTTCTCTGAATCATATCTTTTTTTCACAAACTGAACTAACTGAATCGAGTTCAAATGATATGCAGATATAACTGAATGTTTTTGTTTGTGATCCAGGTACGATGGGAACATAGGTCACACTTTCAAATAAAGTAAAGTAGGGCGGGCTTTTCACCATATGTTCATTCCCTTCATATTGGAAGGAAGTTAGTTACTTAGAAAAACCTGAAAAAGCTTACGTCTCATATCTATTTGAATTTTCAACGATCCGTTTTGAATCGCAATAAGAAAGAACCTACCTTCCCTATCTCTTATTCCCTATCCATTAAACTTAAATGAGGCAGCCCAATTATTAGGTTAGGACCTCTGAATTCTAAACAAGAGACAAGAGGAGGGGGTTATTACATTCAATCAATGGGATTAAGTCTCTTAAGACTTGGGTTAGGGTAAAATAAAAATTAGGAGCAAGGGCTTAATCTGGACTTGTTTGTCTTTGTCCCTAGATAGTTCCCTTTCCGTAAAAGGGATCTTTTTTGATTTCTGATTCAGCATTCCCAGAGAATTGGGGGGGTAGATAGGTCTTAATCAGCAACGGGAGATATTCATTTAAATTTCTGTTAAATATCTGTGTCTGTCCGAATCTCATTAACAACGAATCAAGTTACATATGTAACCGATGTTTTTTTGACCTTTTTAGGTATTTCGTGTTTGGCTCTAATGAATAATTGTAAATCTATGTAACGATTGAGATGGGGTAATTCATATATTTTAGTCACTTTATGCCAAGATTGCAGAAAGATTACTTAATTCCAGGTTAAACAAAAAAAATACATATAAAATGAGGAAATGCTTAGTTTAACTTAATATGTAATATATATGTATTGTTATTATTCGATTTCGTTCTATTTCAGTGACAACGTTCAGTGACAACAGCCTTTCCATTTTTGTTAAAAAGAAATGTAATCCCTTAAATATTGAAATAGTTAATATAGAATATCCATAACATTGACAGTTGTTCAGTCTATCTGATAGATACGAAAAACCCCTACTCGTTCATCTGATTAATAAAATCAGAATCGAAAGAATAAGGACCTAAATCTTCTCTTATATCAGTCTTTTTTATCCATCTCACGAAAAAAAATCGGGTTTCTTGTTCAATCTATTTATCGTCTTTAAATCATTGATGATTCAATTCGAAAAGAAAGAGATATTTCTCTTTTTTTTATGATGATCAAATGTAGTCTTTACTGTAAAACTTTATTCCAATAATGATGTCGAAATAGGAAACTTTTTCGATTATAAAAATTTTGAATGATTCCTTATGAGTTGAATCTTTGGTATTCAAAGAAGTCGCAGATGGGTCAATCTCTTCTATTGAGTCACTTGAAGATGCAGGGTTAAAAAGAATTCATTTATTCGTGTTATTTATGTTAGTTATGTTATTTTTTTATAAAAAAGGTTGCATTCATACAATAAAACAATAAAAGGTGGGGTCTTGCTAAAATTTCTTCAGAAAAATCTTTACCATCTATGTTCTATGTATAGAAGAAAAAAGGTATAGATTAATATGTCTATGTATCGACTGAACCAATGACTATTCATGATTCCATAATTGAATCAATTCCATACTGGCTCCAAATTAGAGGAATGTTATGGTAAAACTTCGTTTGAAACGATGTGGTAGAAAGCAACGTGCGACTTGAAGGACACGATCCGGTGTGGATTCTTATTCTTACATCCGCCATTTTATATAGGAATGAAGGTGCTCTTGGCCCGACATCGTTTGTTCTGTTCCACTAGAACCCCTCTTTTTGTTGGGTTGTAATGTAAATAGTACATGATGGAGCTCGAGTAGTAAAGTATTGATTCAGCTTTCAGGGGCAAGGATCTAGGGTTAATGCCAATCAATAAATTGGAACAACTTCGTAAGTATATCATCAATATAGAAATCGAAAGGATCCGATTCGGGCAAGTTTTCAATTAAAAAGGAAATTTTGTTGGAATTGATAAAACTCTTTCGATTCAAAGTGTATCACGGGGAATCAACCATTCGTATGATTCTTTGATAGAAAGAAATCACAAAAGGGGTATGTTGCTGCCATTTTGTTGAAAGGATTAAGAAGCACCGAAGTAATGTCTAAACCCAATGATTTTAAAAAAACAAATAAAAAGGATCCCAGAACAAGGAAACGCCGTTTCCATTGTCTCAATAACTGGATCAGAATAAAGAATCCAAATCAAAATAGATGATTGTATTTTAAACGAGACAAACAAAAGGGGGGTTAAAGACCATTCAATAAATGAAATAAATTGCTTAAAGATTTTATTTTCTTTTGAGCTATTTGAGAATTATCCAACTTGAGTTATGAGTACAAATGATTTTTCTTTTTTTTTAGTAAGAACGAAGAAAAAAATGAGTGAAATCCCAGTCTAATTGATTTTATCAACCCTTTTGCCATTCATTAGAATTCTATACATAGACAAAACCTCGAATCATTTTTTCTCGAGCCGTACGAGGAGAAAACTTCCTATACGTTTCTAGGGGGGGTCTTCTTCATTTACTTACATCTATCCCAATGAGCCGTCTATCGAATCGTTGCAATTGATGTTCGATCCCGAAGAGAAGGAAGAGATCTTCGGAAAGTGGGTTTTTATGATCCGATAAAGAATCAAAGTTGTTTAAATGTTCCCGCTATTCTATATTTCCTTGAAAAAGGCGCTCAGCCTACAGGAACTGTTCGGGATATTTTAAAGAAGGCGGAGGTTTTTAAGTAACTTTGCCCTAATCAAACGAAATTCAATTAAGGAAATAAAAAAAGGGGGCAGTGATTCGTATAAAATTTTGTATAACTTTTCTATACTTTGTTTTTTATTTCCCCCCCCTTTTTGCGCTCTATTCGTATCTATTTATCTCTATTCGTATCTATTTATCATTGCTTCTATAGAATCTAATATTTTATAACGACAAAACCCCAGTTGGTTGATCCTAGAAATGTAAAAT